TAATCATCCACTCATTTTTGTTCAACCTACCCTTATGGTAATAGACCTGTCGTAATAGATAATAAAATAAAAATCCCGCGGAGTTGGTCTTTTGAACCCGCTTCAAGTTATCATGCCTAAGTAGCGAATCTTGGGGTAAACAGTCTCTACTGCTTATGTTTAATTAATCCTTGTACGTAGGAAATGAGACTTAACCTTTTTTACTGCAAATTTTTAAGCCGTTTTCGTTCACCCATATAACTATCTGCTTTAAGCCATCAACCAAAATAAAAAATAATGAATAAAAAAATGAAAAATGTACATTTAACCTTTTTCTTAAGCTTAAGAAAAAAATAGAGAGGAAATTTTGTGTCTCAGCGAATCACACGTAGAGATATTGATAATACACACAGAGTTAATGGTATTTCATAACTAATTGATTGAGCAGTAGCCCTTAGACCACCTAAAAAGGAATATTTATTATTTGAGCCATATCCCGACATAAGAAGTCCAACAGGAGCAACGCTTGAAATGGCGATCCATAAAAAAACGCCAATAGTAAGATCGGATAGAATAAGGTGATAGCCAAACGGAATTACTGAATAACTTAGTAAAATGGATATGACTGCTATGGATGGGCCGATACTGAATAAACGGGCATCTCCCCTAGATGGAAGAAGATTTTCTTTGAAAAGTAGTTTTACACCATCTGCTAGAGCTTGAAGAATTCCTAAAGGGCCAGCGTATTCAGGTCCGATACGTTGTTGTATCCCTGCAGATATTTCTCTTTCTAACCAAACAATCACGAGTACACCTATTGTAATTCCTAATACAAGACCAAAAATAGGGACAAGTATCCATAGGATCCCATAGACCCCTTTTAAGGATTCCAATCTGGAAAAGGGATTAATAGCTTGTATTTCAGTAGTATCCATTATCATTTTAATCATTTTAACGATCAACTTCTCCCATAATGATATCTATACTACCTAGTATTGTCATAATATCAGCCAATTTCATTCTTTTAACTAACTGAGGAAGAATTTGCAAATTGATAAATCCCGGTGGACGAATTTTCCATCTCCATGGAAAAACGCCTGGATCTCCTATCAAAAAAATTCCCAATTCGCCCTTTGGGGCTTCGACTCTAACATAAAGTTCTTGTTTAGACAATTCAAAGGCTGGAGAAGGTTTTTTACTAATAAACCGATATTCAAAATCATTCCATTCGGGATCTTTTACTCTATCAAAGCGTCGGATTTCCAAATTTTCATATGGTCCCCCCGGAATTCCTTCCAGAGCCTGTTGTATAATTTTTACGGATTCTGTCATTTCACCGATTCGTACTAAATAACGAGCTAACGAATCGCCCTCTTTTTGCCATTGAACTTCCCAATCCAATTCGTAGTAACACTCATAATGATCAACTTTACGAAGATCCCATTGTATTCCGGAAGCTCGTAGCATCGGTCCTGATAAACCCCAATTTAGTGCTTCTTCCCCGGCAACAACTCCTACGCCCTCAACTCGTTTTAAAAAAATAGGATTACGTGTAATAAGCTTTTGATATTCAGTAACCCCTGTTAAAAAGTAATCGCAAAAATCCAAACATTTATCTATCCATCCATAAGGAAGATCAGCAGCTACTCCTCCGATACGAAAAAAATTATGCATCATTCGCATACCGGTAGCAGCTTCGAATAGGTCATATATCAATTCTCTTTCTCGAAAAATATAGAAGAAAGGCGTCTGTGCGCCAATATCTGCCATAAAGGGGCCGAGCCATAACAAATGGGAAGCTATCCGACTCAACTCCAACATAATGACTCGGATATAGCTAGCTCTTTTAGGTACTTGAATATTGCCTAATTGTTCAGGCCCGTTTATGGTTATTGCTTCTGTGAACATAGTAGCTAAATAATCCCATCGGGTTACATAGGGCAAATATTGTATAATTGTTCGATTTTCAGCAATTTTCTCCATCCCTCTGTGTAAATAACCTAATATTGGTTCACAGTCAATAACATCTTCACCATCTAGAGTAACGATGAGTCGAAGAACACCATGCATTGATGGGTGGTGAGGTCCCATATTGACTCTCATTAAGTTTTTTCTTGTAGCTGGTACATTCATAAGTTTTTTAACGATTCATTCTTCCATGAATTGCTGAAAGTTAAAAGAAATTAATCCAAATTCCAAATTTAACCAAATAAACTAAGTACTAAAAATTTAAAGGCCGCGGCTTTTGCAATTAACGAGTTTTTATCTCTCGAATATTCAACTGACTAATTAATTCTTTATAACGTACTGTATTTTTTTTTGCCAAATAAGCCAACAGCCGTTGACGTTTTCCCAATATTTTTCGTAAACCTCTCTGAGATAAATAGTCTTTTTTGTGCAGTTCCAAATGGGAAGTAAGTCTCTGGATCTTATTGGTAAACCAGAATACTTGAAATTCAACAGAACCTCTGTTTTCGTCTTCAGAAATGAGTGTATTTTTTAGCATAAAAAATTCTCCCTTCGCACCTTACGGATATGTATTTTACCAATGAGTAATAATAATGCTATTAATTTTAATGCAGTATATGCGTGAATTTCTTTATTAACTCCTACGTTTATCAATTCATATTAATCAATCCAGTTTTAAATTAAATTTGATTCAGATAGAGGAATACAGAAATGTGGTACATTTTTCCATTCAGAAAAGGACATAATTTAGCCCTAAAATGAATAAGATTCTGGTAATTGATTTCTAGGTCTAATTGATACGTTATTGGTTTTAGTATCTATATTTGAATGGGGATCTAAGACAGGTCATGTTTGAATCTGTTTCCTTTCATATACCCTCTATCCTAGAGCATATATACGAAAAATTTACTATCAATGACTTTTCAACCATGGGTACATCTGTATCCTTAAAATACTAAAACGGCTACCATTAGTGGTATCAAACCAATAGCGATTCAGACAAGCTAAATCTTCTAATCGATAATTAGGCCAAAGAAAAAACTTTAAGTTAATTAATTCATTTTGATCTTTATCAAGATCTTTCTCTTTGGCCAACAATTGGCTACAGTTGTTCTTGGTCCAAAATAATGAAGGTATATCAACAAGATTCCTATTTTTAGTCTTTGAATTGAAACAAATTAGAATTCTGAATTCTCTACGACGTCTGGACGATAAACTATTTTCAGGAACCAGTAAATCAAAATGATTTGTATCAACATATTCTTCTTCTCGGTATCCTTGATTAGTTTGCTGCTTACTTGTATGAACCAACGAAATGCCTAAGGTTTTATACATACGAAATTGCCCATCATTTTTTACGGACAGACGGGCGGGTTCGATAACCAATACTCCCCTTTTGATCAATTCTGCAAGACTTAAATTCTTCTGAATCAGCATTATATCCAAACTCATTTCTCTTCTTTGAATCGAAGATATAGTAATTTTTCTTGTATTTTTCAGTCTAAGCAAGAGACAATATATTTTGACATTATTGATCATTCTTTGATTTAAAGCATTGCCCCACCGTAATTGAAAAAGGAAATAACGTTTCAGAAAGAAATCTAGTTCTGCTTCTGTCTTACTTTTGTATTGCTTTTTCTTTTTACCTTTTTTTATCTTTGATACTGCAGAATCTTCTTCAATCTGCTTTTCTTGTTTTCTTGGGAGAAAGGATCCAAGATTCCCTTGATCTTTTTGTGCGTCTGATCTACGATCTCCTCGTCTTGCGGCCGGTTCCTTTTCTTTTTGATTTCGTTTTTTATTCTTTATGTTTTTATTTGATGATGTACCACATTCGCCCTTTTCTTTTCCAGCGATGTTTTTATTTTCACTAACAACATTTTTATTTAGATTTAAATTGCAAATAAATACTTTGCTTGGGATAACCCACGGTTTCGTTTTATATAGATTATAAAGTAGTAGAAATTCTGGGAAGAACCAAAGTTCCAAACCTGAGATGGGACGATTTAGTATTTCTTCATTCATTCCCATCCAATCCAAAAAAGGGTTTTTTGGACTTCGAGAGTTTATTTTCGGATTTGGATTTTTCAAAAGTGTAAGATAAAAAAGGTCGTTTTTATCACTTATTTGATAATTCTTACTATCAATTTTATTATTTTGATTACTACTGGTATTGATCTTGACCCAAGTCTCAATATCAACTTTTTTTCTAAGATAAAAATTGATAATTTTCCAATTAAAATATTTTCTATCATAATCGTTTTTTCTATATCTAATACCGCTCCTTCCCAGATAATGATTGATAGGAGTATTTTCTAATCTATCAAAAGGGTTGTGTTTATGTGTGTTAGAATTAGAAAAAAACTCTGGGTTCTTATTTACCTTTCGTTCAAAGGGTGATTCATAAATAAATGAGTTTCCCCTATTTTCATAATTAATATATTTATATGACAAAAGGTCATATCTAGAGTTTTTTTGAAAATTCTCTTTTTGATTCAATATCAATAATAAATATACGTCGGAATCTTTTTGTTTTTTGGAATGAATTAATTGATCCTTTTCATTGAAATTCAATTTGTAATTTGGATTTTGAACCATATTATGTTGCTTAATTCTATTTCGCCATTTTGCTGGTATCAATTTAGACCACCTAATTGGGGATAAATCATATTGATAATGTTCTTTTAACCACCCTTTCCATTGATCCATTGCATAATTCGTAAGTTTCTTACGACTTAATTCAGAATGAATTAGTCCTTGTCTTTCAAAAAAGTGTTTTATTTCAGTCTTAAGAAAAAAATACGTCCTGCGGTAGTGAAAAACCGACCTTAATTTATACAAGTTAAGGTTAATAGCTTGAGTTTGTGATAATTTATAAAATACATATGCTTGAGACAAATAGGATAAGTCACAAAAAAGATGTGAATTTGTCTTATTGTTAATATTAGCAATTGATTTTTTTATAGTCGAAATAAAGTAAATTGTATTGTGGTTTTGTTTATTAATTCTTTCGTAATTTGTTTCATTAATGGCCGTATCCCTAAATTTTTTTTTTGATTCAATAAAAAATTGTGTATTGAGTCTGGGAATATTAATGATAAATAAAAGAATCTCTATGTATATTTTTTCGACGAAAATTTTTATAAAAGAATCGAATTTCGAGATTAATCGGTCATTTCGTTTTTTTAATATTTTCCAAATCGTTTTGGAAAATTCTAATCTCTCAGTATTATAACTTATTTTGTTAGGACTAATATAGATTCCCGGGGTTATTTTTGTTTTCGCTTTTGTAATTCTTTCTATTTGATTTCTGATTGTGTTTGTTCTATCCGTCATATTCTTCTTTTTTTTTTCTGTTAGTGAAGAATTTGTCCAATGTGGAGATTGAATTTGACTAAAGGATTCATGAATTATCTCATTGCTGATTATAGAATCTTTTTCGGCTGTACTTTCATTCGAATCATATGCTTTTCTTAATCCCAATAATATAATTGGATTTACTTTGGAAAGTTCTTTTATTAATCTTTTTATAAATAAAAAATTTTCGACAAACCATCTTTTTGTTTCTTTTGCAATTATTAGAAACAATTTTGTTTTTTCCTTTAAAACTTTTAGAGCTAGAAAATATATCCTTTTGCATTTTACAAGTTTTCTTTCCAGTTCCCTAATAACAGGCTCAAAAAAGTCAAAAAGGGAGGATCCCTTTCGGGGAGAACCAAAAGGGAGGTTAGTTTCCATTCCCCAAACTGTTAAAAAATAAAAAGATGCTTTTTGTTTTTTCTTTAAATATCTATCAGAAAATCGTAGTTTAGATCTGTGCCAAGGTTTCAGACAAAAAGGAAATAGGATTTTTATCTGAATACCGTCTGTCAACCAATTTTTTGGAAATTCGGTTTCCGATAATTGAACACCATTATAGGTACATTTAATATGCATTTCTCGATTCCATTCCTGTAGATCCTCAGACCATTCGGGAAATTGCAATAATAGGATACGGCCAATATTTTTGACTATTATGTAAAAAGGTAAAAAAATATATTTTCTAAGAATCGACTGTGTTATTAACATGGACCCTCTTATTACTTGGGCGAATGGAATGGTATCCCAGGCTTCTGCTATCTCTATCCGTGCTTGTTCTTTTCTTTTCTTATCCTCTTTTTTGTCCTTCTCGTTTTTCTCTTCCTTTTTTTTTTCTTCTTCTGTATACTCCAGAATTTCAAATTCGGCATCGTTTCGTACCCAATTTCTAAAAATAAGTTTAATCGGTCCGGATATATCAAACGAAAAAAGGGGGGATTTTTTTATCCTGTCCAAAAAAAGGGGAGAATGTACATTTGCTTGAAAGAGTTCCCAAATAACAAGTTTACGTCTTTGGGCACGTATAGAACCTTTAATTATTCCTCTTCGGAAATCCGACTGTTGCGAATACCGGATCAGAGCTGCCTCGTTTCGTTGATCCGTAGTATTAGTATCCGTAGTATTAGTATCCGTAGTATTAGGATCAGTAGTTTCCTTGTTAGCAGTAAAAATCACTACACGTTTGGCTTTTCTTGAGCGAATTTGATAATCGGTGGGCACGTTTTCTTGATATTCTCCTGATTGTTGTTCTAAATCAGTTATTAAGTTGTATGACCATCGAGGAAGTTTTTTGCTGATTTTTTTTAGTCCACCCGATTCTTTTTGAATTTTTTGACCATTGGAGTGGCTTTGAGTAACATTGAATAACAATTTAAAATTGTTATTTTCTTTTTCAAAATCGATTTTGTTTTGTTCTTGATCTGAAAATAAAGAAAGACTTTTCAAAGTTAAGTTTGATTTTTGTTCTATATCAAATTCACCAGCTAAAGGTAAAAATTTGTAAATTTCTGTTGATAATTTTTTTTTATCAAACAGACCCCCTTTCTGTTCAAATTCTTGGTAATCAGTAAGAATACTATGAATCCGATTTATACCAACTGTCTTTATTAAATTTTCTATCGAAGTTTTAGAGGGTAAAAACATTTCTTTGATTCTTCCGCGATAGGCCCCCTTCAAGAGGGGATCATACATTTTTGGCAAATATTTACTTTTAGTATCGTCATTACAAAATCTCGTTTTTATGTCGAGTATATTCAGAAAAAGAAATTCCTTGTCTAGAGCTTCAATTCGATTTTTAAACTCCTTGTTTAAATTATTTCGTTTTTTGTTGTTCGTATAAACCCAATGCTTGTCAAACTCATTAGAGGAAGTTTTATCTAGTGTGGACAGAGATAGCTTTCTTTGTATCATTTCCCAAAAAGTTGACAAACTGGGTAAGTATGTAAAAAATATTCTTTGTTTTCCATCATTTTTGCATGCCTCAAAGAAATATTGAGAGATTTCTTTTCGTACAGCTTTGTTAAATCGATTATTTTTTATGTAACGAAATGGGCGATTCCATCGTTTATAATCGAAAAGAATAGTTACAAGAGGTTTTTCAAAATGGAAGAGTTCCTTTGTTTCAGCAGCTTTTTTATCTTTTAATTTCAAATTTTCTTGATTCCCATTCATAGTCAGATAAGAATCCTCATAATC